TCTCATCAGTACGAGTCAATGGAATGGCTCCCTGGCCTCTGATATCCATATAAAGGACACGACGAGCATAAATACCTTCTTTCACTTCTATTCTGACAGACTGAATATCTTTTATAAGAAATTGGAGGAAGACCCGACGATTTTTTCCAGGAAATCCCCAACGAAAGATACACACTATTCCGTCTTTTCTATCAAATCGATCATAACCACTACCTACATTCCACGAAATTGTGCACCATAAATAGGAGCTAATAAAAAGACCCGCGATTCCGTAGAAAGACATCACAATTCCTTGTGGAAAAAAAACTATTTCCTGAGACGGAAATAAAGATATCAAATTTCTACCAAGATAACTCGAGGTTCCAACCAACAAGAATCCTAATGAACCTAAAAAAAGGATAACAGCCCAGCAGAAATTACTTGTTTTTCGAGCCCCCGTTATAGGTTCTATCCATATATGTTCTGATCGACAACTCATACTTGATCCAGTTGATTTTTTTGGAATTGAGAGAATACCCCAAATGAATTTGACTTTAGTCCTTTTTTTTCCGAAGTAACTCGCATCAACTAGCACTAGTTTGATGTGATCCTTTAGAAGTAATTCATTAAATTCGTTAGATCTAAACTAATAACATACCCTTCGTATGATCTCACTAAAGATAGCCAAATAGATATAGATAGACCAACTTTACAGTTCAGCTATCCGTCGATTCGGGTCTATTTGAAAATAGCTAGAATCCATTGATCCCTATAGCATTTTCTGGAGACATAAGAGTTTTTCGGCGGAAGCCGCTTATACCATATTTTGCTAAATAGATATCTGTGTTATGATACAAGCGTCAGTTTTGAAAAAAAAAATAGATGCGATTTTGTGCCATCGGCTCTAAACAATCTTGTTTTTTTGAACATGAAGAAATAAAGAAGCCATTGCGATTGCCGGAAATACTAGGCCTACTAAAGGCACCAAAACAGAGGGAAAGTTAAGAGTTGTCATAGAATGGGTACCTCGATTTACTATTTGTACCTGTTATTATTATTTATATTTTATATTTATAATATAAAGATATCTTATTATATATAAAGATATCTTATTATAATTTGATAATTCTAAATTGGAATTATTATTATTACTTAATAGCTATTAAGTATAAATATAAGTATCTATCTAAGTGAGTATATAATGTAGTTTTTCATCTTTCTACATGAAAGATTTGAAAGGATATGGATGAGATATTATTTTCTTCATTTTTTGCTCTTGTCTTCGAATTTCATTTACTAAGCAAAAAGTTTCTTAAAAATTAATTAGATTCTATTTATATTTATAATTATATTGAATATATTGAAGGGTTTGTTAGAATCCCATCCATCAGGGATTCTTAGTCAAAATAGGATTATCGTAAGATATAAAAAAATAAAAAATTCTATATTTTATAGATTTTCATTATATATGACGAGAAGAGTATATTTTTTTGATTTGCCTAATTTCACGAAAATAAGAATTTCATCTTTTATCTTGTTAATAGAGGCTTCTTGATCAATAATCAGGAATATAGAAAAAGGGGCAGATTTTCTGTGACTTTTGATTCTTTATATAATTAGATCTTATGTCAACAAAGAAAACCCCATTCGTCTAATTTTAACTTGGATTCCGATAAACTAATTACTTGTTTGCTCAAAATAATTGAACTTAATGTTCTAATTTTGATTCAAAGGAAAGAAAGTGTGTAGTTGAAATAACTCACTCAGAACGCTTTTTAAAGGATTACGTGGTACGATTAGATCGAATAAGCCCTTCTGGAATAAATACTCGGCCGCTTGTGAACCCTCGGGTACTGTTTTATTCAATGTTTGTTCAATTACTCTTTTACCCGCAAAGGCAATGTAGGCATTGGGTTCGGCAATAATGATATCCCCCAACATACCAAAACTAGCTGTCACCCCACCGGTAGTAGGAGATGTAAGAATTGGTACATAGAATAACTTTTTATTTGATTGATAATCATATAAAGCAGAAGATATTTTAGCCATTTGCATCAAGCTCAAACTTCCTTCTTGCATGCGTGCCCCTCCGGAAGCACACACTATAATAAGAGGTAGAAATTCTTTAGTAGCGTATTCAATCAAACGGGTAATTTTCTCCCCGACTACGGATCCCATACTACCTCCCATAAACTGAAAATCCATAACCCCAATTGCTACGGTAATACCGTTTAGTTGCCCTCTGCCTGTTTGAACAGCCTCGGTTAATCCTGTCTTTCTTTGATAAGAATCGATACGATTTTTATAAGGCTCCTCCTCCGAATGAAATTCAATGGGATCCAGAGAGACCATGTCTTCATCCATAGGCTCCCAAGTGCCCGGATCGATCAAAAGTTCGATTCTATCTGAACTACTCATTTTCAAATGATATCCACATTGTTCACAAAGATGCATCTTTGATTTAAAAAATTTCTTATAATTTAATCCATAACAATTTTCGCATTGAACCCACAAATGCCGG